AAGCGATAGCGAATCCCGAACTTGCCCACGCTCATCCAAACCGACCTCAAAAAGCGATCGGAAAGCGAAGCCCTTCCTTCCAATCCAAGCCGGCAAAGCCGCCCCTATATCTAACCACCGCTCACCCCGATCACATATTGGCGCGTTCATGATGCATCATGATCAAAAGGCCGTAAAGAAGACAAGACCTATGCATCAGTGTACTGTCATGATCACATATTTTCTCTATTTTATTGACGACTTGAGGGCGAAGCCGCCTATTTATTATTTATTAGGGCAAAGGGCGCTCCCTCCTCCTAACTCCTTCCACTTCTCCCAGGGACAGGGACTACGGCTTGACCTTCGGGGAAGAAGCCCGCGGGACCCCTCCTTCTAGGGCGCCTAGATATTGAAAGGTTATCCCTTTGCAACGCTGGAAGCTAAGCAAAGTCACGAAGCTGGCTGACTACGCTCGAGCAGAGCTCAGGCCCGGGGGTGGTGGCTGAACTCGCCGCAGAGTTCAGGAGCGAGAAAGACTATCTTGATGAATGCAATAAGAACCGGCTGCTCGCCGCAGCAGAGTGCTTTGCCCATGCTGCTATCCGCCGCCGAAGCGCGTCTAAAGGAAAGGCCAAAGAGCGATCTTTGAACGCTACTACGCATCCTTACTCATAGTATAGTAAGGTAGGTTTGGGTATAGCAGGACTTGAACCTGCGACCATTAGGTTAAAAGCCCAATGCTCTACCAACTGAGCTATACACCCCAAAAAATATGTAGTAGTAAATAAGGATTGGTGCGGAAAAGAGGGCGGCCCCTTCGCTTAGATAGCAAAGCCGCCTTCAGCCCCTCTTCTTCTCATCATATGAAAGGGGCGCGGCTCTGTATGAGGCTCGTACTGCAGAGCAAGCGAAGAAAACGTAAGGGTGCGCGTTAGCACTCCTGCAAAAAACGGGCTAGCTAACGCTAACCTTATTGAAAACTCAAGGAAAGCCTTTCTCGATATGAGAAAGATGCGCTCAAGCATGCGAAGAAAGCCGGCCTTACTCAACACCTTTATTAGTAAGGTTGCTTGTTTCCACTCATTGAAGATTCTATCTACAAAAGAAGGTCAACGGGGGATACTAAAATGGCTCTCACTGACACCATCTACGAGAAGGTGAGGTCGTCTTTCTTTCCAGCCGCCATACGGTTCGCCTTAAAGACGGAGAAGGTGAGGAGCAGTTATCTATGTAATTACGGTCTTTGTTGGCCGTTGTTCCGGTCGAGCACTCTTTTTTCTTTGCCTAATTCCGTCTTACCAAACAAGACTGACTTCTTACCAACCCGCGAAGGGTTGTGAGGCTGGACCAGGTATGAAGAATGAATCTATATCTGTGCACGGAAGTTGCTGGCCGGCGGCCGCTCAACTGTTCGAGCGCGGTGGTATTGGTTCCGATTCGACAAAGGTAGAATGCCCGGTCGAGGGTCCAGTACAGTAGGTAGCAGGCGTGTTCGTTTTGTTTTGGCTCCCGAGCGAGAAATAGGCAATGCACCATGCTTGCTGCTACGTACGTTGACCTTTACTTGACAGATTCATCCAATTGAACTCACACTCAAAGGAGGGCAATCCAACTTCCATTGAAGCAGCTTCCCTGGAACTAGCTGCCATTGAATCGGTTGGTGCCATTGATTCTCTTGGAGGCAGGGCAATAGATTAAGATTAGGCGGTAAGCGAAGGAACTTCCGGGCTTAGGGTAGCGAGTGAGGCATGCCTTTACTAAACTTGCTATTGCAAATGGCCTAACTAAACGACCAACAGATGAAATAGCACCGTCGTCTTCCCGAGAAAGATCTGCAGAGCTAAGCCCGGAAGTGCCTTCGCTCCCAATTAGAAAGAAAGTAACCTGGTGCTAAAACTTAAAAACCTTAATACTAAGGGTGATTCCTTTGGGTACGCAACTAGGCTATTCCAAGCATCTCTCCAACTAGAAAAAAGGCCATTCCCATTCAAATCGGATCTAAACTAAACAGTGGTTTTTTCTTCTTTACCGATACCCTCTCGCCCCGAGCTTCTTTGAAAGTGTTTTCTTTTGAGTGAAGGCAGCATAAGTGCATTGGTCACATAGGCTTGAACCGCTCGAACCTGGGGTAGTTGAAAAGGGTTGAAGGAGCGAAGCCACTCGAACGAATGTGAGAGGAGCGTAGCCTTATTCAAAAGTCATTGATAGAGGCAATCTTTATCTTCTTATCCCAATAATAGTAATAATTGGCACATCTGTTCTTTGCGCCTCTCTATATGTATAGAGCCCTTTTTCCGAAATTGCGTATAGAAAGAAAAAGAGATTCGTCTTGCCGGGTGTGATTGATGCACAGAAGAAGTTCTTTTCTCCCATGCTTTCCGTTGGTCAAAAACCAATAAAAGTTCTCTAGACTTCTTCACTACTCGTACAGGAAGGACTCTCTTTCTGTCTGGAGGGAATACTTTGTTCAAAAGAAAGATGCCTCAACTGGATAAATTCACTTATTTCACACAATTTTTCT